TCTTTTTATAGTTATCAAAACTCGAGTTATCTGAATAATGGATTTAGGGGCGAAGATCCCTACTATAATTCTTACATGTCTTACATGTATGATACTCAATATAGTTGGAATAATCACATTAATAGTTGCATTGATAATTATCTTCAGTCTCAAATCTGTATAGATACTTCCATTATAAGTGGTAGTGAGAATTACGGTGACAGTTACCTTTATAGGGCCATTTGTAGTGGTGAAAGTCGAAATAGTAGCGAAAACGAGGGTTCCAGTAGACGAACTCGCACAAAGGGCAGTGATTTAACTATAAGAGAAAGTTCTAATGATCTCGAGGTAACTCAAAAATACAAGCATTTGTGGGTTCAATGCGAAAATTGTTATGGATTAAATTATAAGAAATTTTTGAAATCAAAAATGAATATTTGTGAACAATGTGGATATCATTTGAAAATGAGTAGTTCGGATAGAATTGAACTTTTGATCGATCCGGGTACTTGGGATCCTATGGATGAAGACATGGTCTCTCTGGATCCCATTGAATTTCATTCGGAGGAGGAGCCTTATAAAGATCGTATTGATTCTTATCAAAGAAAGACAGGATTAACCGAGGCTGTTCAAACAGGCATAGGCCAACTAAACGGCATTCCCGTAGCAATTGGGGTTATGGATTTTCAGTTTATGGGGGGTAGTATGGGATCCGTAGTCGGAGAGAAAATCACCCGTTTGATTGAACACGCTGCCAATCAAAATTTACCTCTTATTATAGTGTGTGCTTCTGGGGGGGCGCGCATGCAGGAAGGAAGTTTGAGCTTGATGCAAATGGCTAAAATCTCGTCTGCTTTATATGATTATCAATTAAATAAAAAATTATTTTATGTATCAATCCTTACATCTCCGACAACTGGTGGAGTGACAGCTAGTTTTGGTATGTTGGGGGATATCATTATTGCCGAACCCAATGCCTACATTGCATTTGCAGGTAAAAGAGTAATTGAACAAACATTGAATAAAACAGTACCCGAAGGTTCACAAGCAGCTGAATACTTATTCCAGAAGGGTTTATTCGACCTAATTGTACCGCGTAATCTTTTAAAAAGCGTTCTGAGTGAGTTATTGAAGCTCCACGCCTTTTTTCCTTTGAATCAAAAGTAAAGCAAAATCAAGTAGAGTACTAAGTTCAATTATTTTTTTTGTGTTTGTAGCAAAAAGTAGTTAGTTTATCGGAATCAAAGTAAATAAGATAATAATGGCCTTTTCTTTGGTGATAGAAGATCGAATTGTAGAAAGAATCAAAACTAAAGTTGAGGATAGCTCTTTTTTTGAGCTATATTTATATTCCTGATTACGAATCGAGAAGCCTTTATCACCAAGAGTGAGTTCTTACTTTCATGAAATTAGGAAAATAAAACGAATTTGTTCTTGTCTTAGGTATATAATTTGAAATTTAAATATAGATAATAGAGTTTTGTATCTTTCTCTATCTCCCGAAAAACCATTTTAGCTAAAAATTCATGTTGGGTCGGATTCGAACGAATCTTTCGATAATCGGTAAAAAACTCTTTATCTATTTTTAAAAAATTAGAAGACAAGAACAAAAGACAAAGAAATGAATAAAAATAATAAAGTTTATTATCATACATATCTTTCTCATGTAGGAGATGAATAAGTCCATTTATTTAGTTCTACGGTTCTACATTCTTTGCACTTATTCTTATTATACGTACTCAGTTAGATTTAGATATATAAATACTTAGATCTATACTAAGAATTTTAAATTCTTCAAATTCTATTAATAATAAATATTATCTAATTAGAATTCAAATTCTTAATTTAATTATAATTATTACAAGATATCTTTATTTATATAATAATAACAGATACAAATAGTAAATCGAGGTACCCCTTCTATGACAAATTTGAACCTTCCATCTATTTTTGTGCCGTTAGTAGGCCTAGTCTTTCCGGCAATTGCAATGGCTTCTTTATTTCTTCATGTTCAAAAAAACAAGATTGTTTAGATCCGCCGGGACCCAATCTCATCCATTTTTTTTTTGAAAACGTGGACTTGTATCATAACACGGATATCTATTTATTGGAATATAGTATAACATGTGATTTCCGCCGAACATAAAGGAAAAAACTCTTATGCCCGCAGAAACATGATATATGGATATATCAATTCTAGCAATTTTCAAATAGATAAGGATCTCTGGATGGCTGAAATGTAGTCGGTGAATCTATATGTATATCGATATGTATAGTGGAATCGTATTAAATAAAGAGTATGTTATTATTTTAGATTTAACCAATTTGATGAATTACTCCTAAAGGTTGACATCAAACTAGTGCTAGTTCACCTCAAACTAGTGCTAGTTGATGAGAGTTACTTCGGAAACAAAAAAGTAAAGTCAAATTTCTCTGGGGTATCATCTCAATTCCAATAAAATGCAATCGAGTAAAGTATGACTTGGCGATCAGACGATATATGGATAGAACTTATAACGGG